GAAACTGAACAAACTCGACAAAATGGAAGAAGAAGAAGAATTTGATATGGAAGAAGAAGAAGAATTTGATAACAATAGACGGGTTGATTATATGTATGGGAATCAAGAAAATTTGAAGTTCAAAATACTTGAAAAAAATAAAAAAGATGAAGAAAAATCCCTTTTTTTGTTTGAAAAACCTCTTTTGACCTTTTTTTTCGATTATAACCGATGGAATCGTCCATTACGATACATAAGAAAGAGAAATAAAAATTTTAAAGGCTCCGTAAGAAGCGAAGCCTCACAATATTTTTTTTATACATGCCAAAGTGATGGAAAACAAAGAATATCTTTTACATATCCCCCCAGTTTGTCAACTTTTGGGGAAATGATAGCAAGAAGGATATCGTTGCCCACATTAGAAAAACTCTCCGCGGATGAACTATATAACGAGTGGCTTTATACTAATAAAGAGAAAAATAACAACTTAAATAATGAATTTATAAATAGAATTGAGACTTTAGAGACAGTATTTCTTTCTCTAAATATACTTGAAACAAAAACTAGATTGTATAATGCTGAGACTAAAAACAAAAAAAATTTCCTAGTTAAATTATGTAATACTGAGCCTCAAAACAAAAATTGCCTAGTTAAAATGTATGATCCCTTTTTAAATGGGATGTATCGTGGAAGAACGAAGAAATTTTTTTCTTCTTCAATCATAAACGAAACTTCGATAGAAAATTGCACAGAAACATCTGAACTAAATCAAATTCATGATATCCTTCTTCCCTATCCTAATTCTCCAGAATATCAACAGAAAACCGAAAGATCAGAAAAAAAACAAGTAAAAATAGATTCAAAAAATAGGTTAAAGTTTTCATTGAACGCAATTCTAACTAACCCTAAGCGTGAAAAAAAATCTATTGGAATAAACAAAATAGGTAAAAAACCCCCTCGATGGTCATACAAATTAATCAATGAGTTGGAACAACATTTTAAAAAACGACGAAAAGAACAAGGCATAATGCAAGGGCTGGATCACCAGCTTCGAACAAGAAGATTTAAACGTATAGCTTTTTTAACCCGTTCCAGACGAAGTTTTAAGAAGTCTCATTTCAAGAATTATAATCTTTATAGAAAATTTAATAGAGATTCGGGTTTTATAAGTTATTTAGAAGAACCGGATTTTCGTCGAGCCGTAATAAAAGGATCTATGCGCGTTCAAAGGCGTAAAATGGTTATTTGGGGACCCTCTCAAGGAAATCCCCATTCCCCCCTTTTTTTGGAAAAATTGGAGGATTTTCCTTTTCCTATATCCAACCTAATTAAACTTTTTTTTAATATTAGAGACTGGTTGGGTAAAAAGTCAGAATTCGAAATTTTAGATCAACAATTCCAAATAAAAAAAAATAACCAGGAAGACGCAATGGAATTCTGGGATAACATTCCATATGCACAAAAAACAAGAAGTGTTCTGTTACTAGCTCAATCAATTTTTAGAAGATATATTAAATTACCCTTATTCATAATAGTTAAGAATATTGGCCGTATTTTATTACGTCAATCCCCGGAATGGTATGAGGATTTCCAAGATTGGAATAGAGAAATTTATCTAAAGTGCAGCTATAATGGTCTTCAATTCTCCAAAACGGAATTTCCTAAAAATTGGTTAAGAGAAGGTTTTCAGATCAAAATCCTATATCCTTTTCATTTGAAACCTTGGCACAGATCTAAACTACGACTCTCTGATAGCGATCGAAAGCAACAGGATGATTTTGATTCTTGTTTTTTAACAGTTTTGGGAATGGAAACAGAATATCCTTTTGGGCCTCCTCGAAAAACACCTTCCTTTTTTGAACCTATTTTTAAAGATATAGACTATAAAGTCGAAATCAGAAAATTCAATTTTAGAGTTCGAAGAGTTTTTAAAAAAATAACAAAGAAACAAACAAAAGCTGTTTTATTTGTAAAACAAATAATAAAAGAACTTTTAAAAGGAACAAAAATTCCATTATTTATACCGAGAGAAATATATGAATCAAGTCAAACTCAAACAGAAAATGATTCTATAATCAGTAATAAGATAATTCATGAATCACTTAGTCAAAATCGAGCTACAGGTTGGACAAATTATTTACAGGCAAAAGAAGAAATGAAACATAGAATTGATAGAAGAAACACAATCAGAAATCAAATAGAAATAATGAAAAAAAATAAAAAGAATAATGGAGAATCACCTCCAAAAATTTGGAAACTATTAAAAAGAAAAAATATTGAATTATTAATTCAATTTTGCATTGAAAAAATATACATTGATATCTTTCTATGTATCATTAATATTAATATGCGCAGAATCACTCTATACCTTTTTATGGAATCAACAAAAAAAATTGTTGAGAAATACATTGACAATAATAAAAGAAATCAAGATCAAGAAAGGATTAATAAAACAAAACAAAATAAAATTGACTTTATTTCGCCTATGACTATAAAAAAGATATTTGATAATCTTAGAAATAGTAAGCGAAAGTCACATATTTTTTTTGATTTATCTTACTTGTCACAAAAATATGTATTTTTAAAATTATCACAAGCCCAAGCAATTAACTTCAATAAGGTAAGATCTATTCTTCAATATAATGGACCATCTTTTTTTCTTAAGAATGAAATAAAGGATTTTTTTGGAAGACAAGGAATATTTGATTCCGAAATAAGACATAAGAAACTTCCAAATTATGGAATGAATCCATGGAAAAACTGGTTAAGAGGTCATTATCAATACGATTTATCTCAGATTACATGGTCTAGATTAGTCCCCCAAAAATGGGGAAATGGGATAAATACCTCTCAAAATAATGATTTAAAGAAATGGTATTCCTATGAAAAAGACCCTTTTTTTGATTACAAAAAAAAACAAAATTTGAAAGTCTATTTATTATCAAATAAAGAGGATAATTTTGAAAAAAACTATAGATATGATCTTTTATCATATAAATATATTCATTCTGAAACTAAGAAGAAATCCTGTCTTTATAGAACATCATTAGAAAGAAATAAGAAGCAGGAAAATTCCACCAGAAATAAAGAAAACTTTTTTAACATACTCAAGAATATTCCTATGAAGAATTATCTAGGAAAAAGTGATATTATATATATGGAAAAAAATACGGATAGAAAATATTTGGGGTGGAAATTTAATACAAAAATTCAGGTTGAACCTAATAAGGACCAAATAAAGGATCAATTTCATATTTTTTATCTTCCAATTGATTCAAATTGCGAAATGAATTACAAAAGGGTCTTTTTTGATTGGATGGAAATGTCTTTTGATTGGATGGGAATGAATGAAAAATTCTTAATTTTAAATCACCTCATATCAAATCCGAAAGTTTTTTTCTTTCCAGAGTTTGTGATACTATATCATAAATATAAAGAGAAACCTTGGTTTATCCCAAGCAACTTACTTTTTTTTAATTTGAATATAAAACCAAATTTTAGTGAAAATCAAAATAGCAAGGCAAAGCAAGAGCAGGATTATAATTTTTTAAATTTTAGCCCAGCAAATTCAAAACAATATTTTGAATTAAAGAAGCAAAACAATATTGAAGAATATTTTTTAGAATCGATTGAAAAACTAAAAATATTCCTTAAAGGAGATTTTCCTTTGCAGTTAAGATGGACTGGACGTTTGAATCAATTGAATCAAAAAATGATGAATAATATCCAGATATATGGTCTCCTGGTTAGCCTCATAAATGTAAGAAAAATTACTATATCCTATATTCAAAGAAAAGAAATTAATCTGGATATAATGAGGAGGCGTTTAAATCTTACACAATTAACGAAAAAGGGAATATTAATTATGGAACCTGCCCGTCTATCTGTAAAAAATGACGGACAGTTTTTTATGTATCAAATAATAGGTATTTCATTGGTTCATAAAAGTAAGCACCAAAGTAACCGAAACCCAAAAAATGTTGCGAAAAATTTTGATGAATCCATTCCAAGACATAAAATAAAAACTCTAAATAGAGACAAAAAGACTTCTGATTTGCTTGTTCCTGAAAAGATTTTATCGTCTAGACGTCGTAGAGAATTGAGAATTCTAATTTCTTTCAATTTGAATTTAAAGAATCAGAATGGTGTGCATAAAAATAAATTATTTTGCAAGGAGAACAGGCTAAAAAACTGGAGTCAATTTTTGGCTGAAAGTAAAAATATCGACAGAAAAAAAAATGAATTAATTAAATTAAAGTTCTTTTTTTGGCCTAATTATCGATTAGAAGATTTAGCTTGTATGAATCGCTATTGGTTTGATACCAATAATGGGAGCCGTTTGAGTATGTTAAGGATATCTATGTATCCCTGATTTAAATTTTGAGTTTCCTATATATTCTGGTGTTCTATTCTATCAATCATCTTTTTCTTTTTTCTTATCTGTAAATATCCATGTTATATGCAAGCAACCCGATACAAATATTCGCTGTCTTACATCCCAGTCTAGGATACTGCAATAATAAGGAAATGGCGTATCAATCAATTAAAGCTATAAATTAATCTTTGTACTAAACTATTTGATATCGTCTTTTTGTATCACTATCCAAATGAACTCCAAAATCGGATTTAGTAATGTTAATTGATAAAAATAGGAATCTATAATAAATAAATTATGATTATTGTGTATACTACATTAAAATTTCTGACATTATTATTACTGATCAATAAAATAAATATCTGTAAAAAGGGGAGTGTGAAATTCTTTTATGGTAAAAAATTCATTTATTTCAATTATTTTGCAAGAACAAGAAGAAAACAAAGAAAACAGTGGATCTGTTGAATTTCAAGTAGTAAGTTTCACCAACAAGATACGAAGACTTACTTCACATTTGGAATTGCACAAAAAAGATTATTTATCTCAGAGAGGTCTGCGGAAAATTCTGGGAAAACGTCAACGGCTACTGGCTTATTTGTCAAAAAAAAATAGAGCACGTTATAAAGAATTAATAGGGCAGTTGAAT